TTAGTTAATTAAATATTAAATAATATGAGACTCGAAATGAAAGTACCCTTCTCGCATACATTCCCCATTACGTTGTCGAAACAAAAATATTGCATGTATCAATATGGATGGAAATATTTAGTACATGAAATAGCGATTTGCTAGATATATAAATAGATATATAAGATATAACTAATAAAACGGATCTTGTGTTCTGGAATTGGAATCAAAGAAAGATATTTAAAATGGCTCGTATGTTGTGACTTGGAATAAATGTTTCTCGGTAAAGGAAGGGAATAGTAATTTATTCATTCCTAATTTATTCCTATAGAACGTCTAGGAACAAGAAGATTAAATCGGATATATCGACAGATTCCCGCGTAGTCCAAAGAAAAAAAAGATCCAATTTCATCTCTATCGAATTTTAATATCAGAATAGTGGATATAATTATGATGCAATGGGTTAGGTCCACTTACTTTTTATTTTGTTGATTTCTAATCGATTTAATTGGAATAATGGAAAATAGGAAAGGAATAGTAATATTTGAAGATTTAACGAGACGACTTATTCGTACATTCATTATAATATTTAATATAATATTTATAATAATTATATTATTTATTATTTATTTAATAATTAATAATATATTTAATTTATTAAAATAGCAAATTTATAACCATACTATAATTAATTATAATGTTATAATTTTGATTATATATTAAAATATTAAATTATACGGTTTGTTACTTTTTTTTTTTATTACTTTATTACAAAGATCACCAATATCTTTATTCGCACTTCAAATATGAATACTACTGCCGGAGTTTTATGATTTATGAAAAAATCAAAGCCCCTTATCGGATTTGAACCGATGACTTACGCCTTACCATGGCGTTACTCTACCACTGAGTTAAAAGGGCTTGTTTGATCCAATTCCTGAATAAAGACACTATGAGTTTAGTATATTTATAATAGATGTACATATATATTTATAATAGATGTACATAGATATATCTTATAATAAGTATAAGGGTTCATTCAGGAATGAAACAGGAATGAAAAATTTTCTTTATCCAGTAAAAGTAAATTAAATAATTTAATATAATTTAATATAGAGTATATAATATAGGTAAAATAAAACGGTTTATTGATATTGGATTTGATAAATATCAATACAATGAATTTTTTCAAGACTATCCTAATTGACATCATAACTAAATTCATTTGAGTGATACATGTATCCACGAATTTAACATAGATCCAAGATATTTCATTGAATCATTGATAAAGAGATTCGGATAAAGAGATTCGGCGTGGCCTTTGAACCAAACTTTTATCGAAAAAAATTGTATAGAAAGAATCGTGAAAGACGGAAAGATCCTTCGTATCGAGTCATACCATTCCATTATATTGACAATTTTAAAAAACTATTCATACTATGATCATAGTATGATGGCGGTCGTGCGAGTCTGCCCCCATCGTCTAGCGGTTCAGGACATCTCTCTTTCAAGGAGGCAGCGGGGATTCGACTTCCCCTGGGGGTAGGGTACTACGAAAGGAAGTTGATCGTGGATTATCAATAAGCCTGGAATTGATTCTTCCTGGGTCGATGCCCGAGCGGTTAATGGGGACGGACTGTAAATTCGTTGGCAATATGTCTACGCTGGTTCAAATCCAGCTCGGCCCAATAATTTGCCGATCCGCCATGAAATGATATAATATAACCCATTTGTTGCTCTCCAGAAATGCCCGATCCCCCAATCCCAATACGGAAGAAATCCATTTTAGGATATATCTATACCACTATTTATTTACTCTCTTTTTACAAGAAATTCTGATCTTGCTAATGATCTAGATTCATATCAGGATCCGTAACTATAAAGTAAAGTTTAAGGAAAAGAGTAAATAAAAAAAAACTTTTTTGATTGAACGAGTTATTATCCAATTGATTTGGCAATAACGAAAGGATTACTAGTAATACCGGCTGCTCTCACTAAAGTACATATACATATGGGTATCGATATATCACACTCGCAGCTCTGTTACAACACGCCAATTCTAATCGAAATTGAAAGGGTTAGAATGAAATCATAAAAATATGTATACTTTATTTTATTATGGTATTTACTTGGGATTGTAGTTCAATTGGTCAGAGCACCGCCCTGTCAAGGCGGAAGCTGCGGGTTCGAGCCCCGTCAGTCCCGACGAATCCAAATCCAATAAAAAACTATATCAATTCATCTCTCTATTTTTTGTGAAAAGAAGTCCAAATAACATAATTTCATTCCCAACAGCGATCCCTCTTCTTTTTTTCTTTTTCGTTTCACATTTATCATCAACCAAATGGGGGAATTTCCATTTCTTCGACTAGTACCGATTCGATTGATGGGAGAGAGGCATATGTGGATTAGTACAATTATTATATTATTAGCATCAGATTCAGGATTCCACGGGATACCGTACTGTACTGGGTCTGGCTTTTTCAATTACTCCCGATCTGTGAAATATGAAATAGAGTAGAGTATTGTATGTTTCCCGGGAGTACATACATAAATGGAATTTGTACAATATAAAATAAATTGAACATAGTTACTGTGTATAGAAATTGAACATAGTTACTGTGTATAGAATAGTATAGAATACTTTTATTTTAAGATTAAAATAAAAGTATATCCTTTTCGGGCCCTATTTTGTGTAACCTCAATTTCAAATTTTACTAATTTGAAATAATCTATCTCATTCAAATTTCGCATTGAGCTTTTGATATATGCGTCCCATTACTAATCCAATGCAAGAGGATATTCAAAAAATAAAGATCAAACAAGGATCACTTTTTTATTAGCGAGGTAATGAATTTTTTTTTTTTTATAAGGGTTTTTCCTTGAAAGAACAAACTTTTTAAATTTATATATAAATATATAAAAAAATAGTTAATTTGATGGAATATTCGATTTTTTTATACCGGAATTTGTACTCGTCTTTATCATACTTCTTTTGTTTTCCAAGAAGATTGGATCATTAAAAAAAGGAGTTTATAACTTAGCTCCTTCCTTTTTTTCATTGAGCTTCTATTGTTTGTTGGGGTTTGTTTAGAACCAATGGTAAGTGGAAAGGCGGTTAGATGATACTTCATCAGATGATTGTACAAAGAGGGCGGTAGGTTATAGAAAAGAAAGAATGGAAAAGAATGATAAATAAAGGAATTATTGATTGTATTGGGAATCAAATTTTGAGTTCAGTATGGATAAAAGATCGTCCTATGTTATACTATTCAATTCTTGACGATGAATCGATTTGATAGCTCCGATATTGTTATTCATGATATTGATCCGATTCGATATCATCGAGATGTAATGCATCCCATTGAATTTACAGGCGAAAGATTTTTTATCTCTATGGGATTAACTCCCGAGTTATTGCGAATTAAAGAAAAATTAAACAATGAGATTATGGAAGTAAATATTCTCGCATTTATTGCTACTGCACTGTTTATTCTAGTTCCTACTGCTTTTTTACTTATAATATACGTAAAAACAGTCAGCCAAGGTGATTAATTTGAATTAAACTTGATTTTTTATTTCTTATCAATAATTGCAGAGAAGAAAAGGATAAAAATTTCGCGTCTTAAATGAAATGGGCAGACTAGAATCAGTCGTATTCTATGAGATACGATAGTATGGTAGAAAGATTCAGATATTTCTTTCTACCATACTATCTAGTATTGTTATTGTAGTGTATAAAGTTGTATTGTAATGCGGGTTAATTTAATATAGATTAATATAGATCAATCTACAATAGTATCATCATATTCCTTTTCTATATATATAGAAATCTATTTAATTACGTATATATAATATATAGAGTGATAATGTATATTATATAGTATCCCAATTCTATTTTTTTGCTTTATCTATTTGTATTTAATTTGTGTTGATTTCAATTAAATTAATTTGAAATAATCGAAAGCGACTTTTACGATTAGAATTCCTATATTTCTGATTATTTTCAATATGAATCCCGATCGAAGAAGTCATTGATTGAGGAGTTGACAAATGATCCATGGGAACTTCTTCGGATTTCGAAAAGGATTAGTAAAACCCGTCGACTTTTAACGTTTGAACCATGATATGAAATGGGTTCAATAAAACAAGCAAAACATAAATAAAATTTCTAAAATAGTAAAACTAAAACAAGCGGCGCAATATGTGACTCGCCCAAGACAATATTTTAGGATGTGCAGTATCTCGTTGGACAACTACTATGTTGTTTCCCAATGTGTATCCACGTAATGGAATAAACGAATTGTTTTCTCTTTGATCTTTGAACAGTAAAGAGGTAAACAAAATAAAAAAAAGTTCCGTTCTTCCTCATGTCCATATCTAACTTTGGTAAGAGTCAGTTCATCGAAATAGAAAATTTATGAAGAATTCAGTTGGAATAAATTTCCTACCATTTGTATTCCTTTTACTTTTTTTACTTTCAAAATACGAACACGGAAATAATTGAAATATTTCTTTGATTGAAAGAGTATTCTTCATATATATTTATTATTCATAGAATACATTACTCAACTAAAATCCAAGAGAATTTCGAAATGAAGATATTTTTCATTTCTATTTCAATTTAAAAATAAAATTTTAAATTGAAATAGTGAAATTTTAAATAAAAAAAACTTTGCCGAACGATCTATAAAAAAAAGTGATACTGTTTAGTTCCTAAACTCAATTAGTAGTACTTCTAGAGTCCACTCCTTCCCCATACTACTAGTGAAAGGGAAAACGTAAAGACTACCATTAAAGCAGCCCAAGCGAGATTTACTATATCCATGTGAATTATGTCCTCTATCTCTATGAAGGAATTATTCAATTATTGTTCACTAATAAATAATAGGGGAATCACTGGCGCAGAGTCAAAAAGTTATTCTGACCCAACACCGTTGATGAAACAATCCAATAAATCCAATTATAACAAGTTCTTATACGATTTCTAGTATAATTAGAAAAGATTAAGCCCAAGCAAA